TGGATGAGCGTGTGGTAGTATGAATGCATTCCCTGCATAGGTAGGGATTGCTGGAAGATCTGTTATATGGTAGGCTTATACGATAGGTAGGAGCGTCTAATCAGTCCTTGCTTTTTAGAGCTTCTCTAAGCATAGAATCGTCTGCTGCCCCCCTCCTATTCTTTTTTGTCTAATTCAATTCATCTGGACCTTCAAAGAAGAGTGTATTCGATTCTTCAAGTGCCACAGTTGATTCTTGAACAAGGCATTGACGCAACCTACTGCCAAGACCGTCTAAGGCGCAAAGAGCCTCTCCTACCACCTACCAGCAGCCTAATTCCCCCTCTTTCCAATCCTAGCTCTACGGTTGATTCGAGAAAGAGTAAGAGGGCATTCGTGACCAACCTAAGAGACTAATCCAAACCCCCCTCTCTCTGTTCTACGATTAACTCCCTCCTGTTCGTATGCACAAGCTATTTGCCCAATTCCGGACACTGTAAGAACCGATTCTCTGATTCAATCAAATATTCCTATTCCAAAGGCCGATTCCAAGACCTGTTTCAGTTTTGAAAGCAGCCCTTATTCCATTCATTCCATCAACAGCTCAATCGATGGGACTTGCTTTCCTTCCTAAAGGAAGTTACCCGGAGCCGGTAGAAATGACTGACTTAAGATAGAGATCACCCCTAACAGAGTCCATTCTCCGAATAGTAAGACGGTAAAGCCAAAGATCTGATTCACTAGCAAAGGAAAGCAGCAGCCTTGATCCACTATAACTATAGGAAAGTACCAGTTTTCCACAGTGACAAGGACTTCGCCCGAAAGCATTGATTGATGGTCTCCTCTTTCTTTTTCACAGCTGCCCATGAGTTCAACAGAAGCGATCCTTCTAGAAGATAGGACTGCTGACCACGTCGAACTAAGCCTGCCTTCTTTTTATACCGTTCGTGCCACTCCTTCTCTTCCCGTCTCGAAAGAAAAAAAGAATTAGCCCTGCCAGCGGTTAGGCCTTTTACTAATACCCTCGTTCCTCCAGGCGATACCTCCCGAACAGCTGATTCAAGTGCAAAACCTTTTTGTCCAATTCTTCCTTGTCACGAAGAAGCAGGCAGTCCCGGGTAGTGAATCCCTTCCTATTTTGACAATTCTTCCTGCAAAGAGTTCCTTCTATTCCGAAAGGCTAACAGTGGATATCTTAACTATCGGATTAACTGTGCATGAATGTGCAGCCTATTCTGATTCAATTGCTAATTCCCTATTCCTTATACTATGGCATGTCCCCTGCTCAAAGAAGGAAGACGATCCCATGGACCCTATACTGTAGTATCCTGTCTGGAAGAATATACTGAAATAGGACTTCTTACGGAGTTCACAACGTGGATACCAAAGAACAGTAGAAGCATTGAACGATTTTTTACCCAGCCAGCAGTACCTCATTGATTGTTGACTGGTGGCATTGCACTACTCTCACTCTTCGTTGACAACTCAGCGAATGAGCCTATGTACGTATGTACGCTGTACGCTCGTTAGGCAAAATAGATTGGTCAAGGACAGGATAATGGTGACGAGAGCGTATAACGACACCCCAACCAATCACACTCTTTCCTATCCCGGTCAGGGGCTTGTTGCATAATTGCTTCTTCTTCCTGTGGTGAGCAAACAACAGCACCCCGATCAGCTAAGCTAGAGAGCAGATATCCTACTCGTTCTTGCATTACGAACAGAACGCACAATGCCTCTGATTTATACGAAACCACTGAGAGAACCAAATCAAAGAAACCTGAATGACGCAAGGCTTAGCTAAGCCCTACCTCTTAAGCTCTTAAGCCCCCTTTACTCTCTCTCTATAAAAAAAAGCTTTCTGCATCATCAGCGGCGCTGGCGCAGGTTTTTTTTCTTTCTGCCCAGCTCCCCGAAAACAACGTTCGACTTGCATGTGTTAAGCATATAGCTAGCGTTCCTTCTGAGCCAGGATCAAACTCTTTGATTGACTATGAAAAAATACGGGTTCTTGAGGAAAATCATAGAGATCTTATGGCTCCCGCCGGTGTTATTATTGACAAAAATAATCATATATACCATATAATAGATAGCAATGTCTATAATATATTTAATAATATTCTGAATTATATGCATACTATAGTTGATATCGATGAGAAAATAACACAGCAAAAAAAGAGCTCGGTCAAGTCTGAATCTCTGTTACCGAACTGTGATCAAAGTAGTGGATCTGGTTCATTACAGAGATCGAGTAGCACATACTGGGACTGTAGTACCACCCTCGAGGAGGAGTTCAGCAGGCCAGAGGATGTGCAAGTAAGTAGCTCTGAAGGATTGAATCCCATTTCTTCGAAGATCATGCATCAAGGTGCCCCGAATAGTCTCACTACGAAAATTCTTAATTCTTTACCAATGAAGAAGATGATGGTCTCTGCCGTTCCAGCCTTTCCTGCACTCATATTCGGGAGTCCAGTTGACTTCTACCTCTCTATATCATCACTTATAGAAGAGTGGTGGTCTAACGATGGAATGATTAGCAAGATCAAAGATCTCTTTGAGAATTCAATACCCGACGATCCAAAGTCTGAAACATTCAAAGCTGAATACAGTAGGAATGAGAGTCTAAAGAGTGGACCCGATGAAAGCTGAATATAATATTGAAAAAGAAATTGAGACACAGATGAGAATAGTTGGAAGAAAGATAATATTACTTTCTATGCATCCGTTTTTGCTATCAGCATAGTAATAGGTTATATATTTTATAATATAATGAAACCATGATGTACATAGTAGACAAAAGAAATGTGCTTCACCTTAACCTTAGTTATTCGATCAAGGTAGGGCTAAGTAGAGATTCGGCCAAGGGTAGAAAGATAGTCGACCTACGAATGAAGATTGCTCCTGAACGTACTTACTCAACAGATGGATCTGATAGGTCAAAACTTGTCAACTTAAAGAATTGTACTTTAATCCAACTCACTCATGAGATGGATAGGATAAACAAACTAGCTAGTTTTAGTGATGTAGAAGACTTTTCTCTAGATGAGAGCACTCTTTTGGATATCAAGAAAGCTGTATTAAGCAGAAAGTTCAAATTCACTGCCTTAAATCTGACATTCTTAGATAAAGATCAGTTTGTCTTTTCAGATAAGAAGAGAAAGTCCATCCCAGGATTACCAAAGGATGCTATATCTTTCTATGTAGATCCTAAAGAGAAGCTTGTTATGTTGGCTCTTGGAGTACTTCTTGATAAGACTTTTAATGAATGTGCTCTCTTTCATTTCTCTTCTTTTGCCTATCGAATTAATCTCTCTTTGACAGACTTTTTCAGAACTGTAGGTTATTGGTCTAATGTAGAGCTACTTATGGTAGCAAACCTATCGCCTTCTAAGCTTTCGCATTCACATCTCCTACATAAACTGAGTACTGTAGTCAAGGATCGGGCAATTATAGACTTGCTTATATCCTTTATTGACATGTCTATCTTTGATAAGATGGGAAATGATTGGGCTACCAAAAAAGGACTTCCACCTATACCTTTGCTTAGCGATGTCTTATTCAATTTCTATTTAGATGATTTGGATCGTTCATTCGAGGTTCACTTCCCATTCTTGAAATATGCAAGATATAATTCACACATATTAATACCTATGTGCTTAGGACAGTCAACGACTCACTTTATACAAAACTTTAAGAAACTATTGCATACCTTAAGACTACAATACAAATTGATATGCGCCAGGTGGTTATGCTATTGACTTACTTGGAAGTTTGGTCTTTTTGAATAAAGAAGGAAAGATCAAAACAATTGAAATCACCACTTAAAAATAAGAAAAAAAAGAGAGCACGGTAATCAAGTCAAAAAGTCGACGCAGGATCGGTAAAGCAGTCCCAGAACCTATGATTGCAAACGAAGACTTCCTTCTTATGTCCCTTTACTTTACAAAGGCTTTACAAAGGGAAAGAAAGGTCAACTAGGGCTATGACTAGACAGAATCCGAAGCATCTAGAGCAGGACCTCTTATTTCAGGGACAAGAGGGGATTCGAGTTCGAGAGCAGTTCCTTCTATGCCTAGTGGCTTTGGAAAGGCATACCTTGGCTTTTCGAAGACAATGGATTGGTTCTCTTACAGTTCGGTAAAAAAGAAAGCACCTTCCAATATTCATTTCCTCTAGTTCCGACTTAAGAGTTAGACTAGGCGATATATTCTTTCTTGCGCAAAGCCTCTCTCCTGATCTTGATAGCACGGGAAAGAGAATGCGATGAGGCCGCAAGGAAGGCTCCTTAATTAGCATTACGGCCTCTTTGCTTTGCACTCGCTACCTTGTGGCCATACCCAGGCCCTTGCCTAGTTATTTCTTCTTATTCCATTAATCAGATAAAAGTGAAATCACTTTCACAAAGCGAAGGGACATTGCTTACAACTCAAAAGGACGGGATGTTAATATGTTAGGCTAAGGCACCTCTCATCACAGCACGTCGAAAGCATGCCATCAAATTCATTATTGAAAGCCTTAGAGCAGTAGCACGCACAGGGATAGTCTTCCTTTTGATCCCAAGGAATGCGCGTCTGGTGGTATCATCGTATATAAGATCACGGCTGCATGACGGAGTGATCCTTATTGCAATCAAGCTGTGTCAGTTCCTATTCCATTAACCCAAACAAACAAGACAAGGCAAGCGCGCCGATTGGTGTTTAGTTCACTCCCAGGCGAACGGCTTTTAACTAGACATATTGGATCTGTTCTTCCCTATTCACTAGGTTATAGGGCAAGATCCCTTATCTATTGGATGGGGAAACCTTCTACAATAATGCTTTCTACTTAATCCTGCCAATCTAAAAATGTTGTAGTCCCGGTAATCTTGATGTTCGTCTTTCGAATGGTGTGGTGTAACCATAATGTGATGATTGATTTCAATACAGTTGGCATAAAGATAATAGGATAAGCCAGATTTTTCCTTTTTGTGAAAGCAGAGATGGAACGATTGATAGATGGTGTACATAGGGGCTATTCTCTATGGGCCCTTCAAGTATGCTTCTTTTTTTCCTTTAGAGGTCGGATAACATCAGGTAACAAAACATTGCACTAAATGCTTGGCCTGGAAAGGTTTGATTCAAAGAGATGGGTATCCGTTCCGAAGAGCTTCTTTCCCCTTCCCCTATGGTCTTGATCCTTTCCATAGGTACTACTCCACGGTACCAGATGTGAGTGAAAGAATGGCTTTGCTCTAGGTCTATCTGCTCCAGATAAAGAGATGTATGGAATGCCTCACCCGGTCAATGATGAAATTTATAAAAAATATAGTCATACATAGAGATACCCTATCTGAAGGGTTCTCGGTAAGAACATACAGAAGTAACCAAACCACAGTTCCATGCGTTGATCAGTCATTAGGGAAACCTTCCGCTGTCTTGAGGAATGGGACCTAAATAGCATAATATAAGAAAGACATAATATAAGAAAGAGTAGTAGCCGAACCAACTGACATAGCTAGATCATCATCAAAAGAAGAGGCTTCCTTTCGCTCTCAAGTGCTAGTAAAAAATCAAGGAGCCTTCAACGTCGCGTGCGGATATGTTGAATGTTTTAAGCATCAAGATTGTGTTGGTGCTAAGTCAGCTGTACTAAATGCATTGGATGCCTGGGCAACTGCATCGATCCCATTCCTACTTTTCTTGCGTCCCTCCATCCCAGATCTCTAGGAACAGCAACACCATTAATCGAACGAGTCCGGATGAGTGAGATAGGTCTCGTTCCTTTGTTCTTTCTACAGCTACTCGGTCAATGAAGACGGAATCAAGGCTAGCTCTCTCAGTCCCATTCCTGATCAAATAACATCCCAAAAGAACGAACAAAGAATGGAAGGCAGCATCGTGTGTCGAAGGGGATCCATGTTCCAGTAATTGGTGTAAAAAGATGTTCTTTATGGTCAAGGAAGATAGGGTTCTTTCGGTCTTTCCTTTCTTTCTATCGTTCCCGCACGTAGACTAGTAGTGCGCTCACTGCCTATGCTTACGTTCTTCCCATTCGTTTTTAGCCTACCTTCTTTAGTTAACAAGTCGGGGTTCGCCTGCCTCACCTACCTTGCAAAATTGGATATTCCTTTGACAAACCAGCATATGAGAGCATGCATCTTGCTCTCTCCAAGAGTGTCCTGTTCATCCGTTCTGCAATTCCATTCTGCTGTGGTGTATGTCTCACAGTGCAGTGTCTAGCAATGCCTTCATTCTTGCAGAACTCATTAAACTCACCTGAGCAGAATTCTAGACCATTGTCAGTCCTCAAGCGCTTTGCTTGACCTGATCGTTGTGCCTACTATTACTATTACTATTACTATTACTATTACTATTACTATTACTATAAGGGCTGGTGGTGCGTTGACCAGCTCTGAGTTCCGTTTGCCGGGCCCTTGACGGTAGGCTATACAGCAGGCTAGAGACTTATGCTGTGCGCTTGCGATGAATTCTTGGCTCCCGGTTAAACAACTGGACCATTGAGTAACTGCTCTGTAAGACTACTGAACGACTAGTCCGTGGGGCTAGACCATTGTTCCACGGGGGATTCTTACTCTACTGCAGATACTTACCTTCTTTCTTCGAGGAGCACAATCAACAGCACTTCCAACGCCTTCATCGGAGCAAAAGCGGGCAAGGGAAGTAGCCTTTTTCGGATAAATTTATGTAGGATCAGCCTGGTTCTTGGACGTATTTCACAGAAGTCTACATCCCATCAACCTTCCAAGGTCCCAAGGCAACAACTCAACTAGAGACAAAGTCGATGGGATTTCAGGCTAACTTAGGCTTTGTTGGTACAACAACCTTTCAGCTATTATGGATCGAAAAAGATTTCGACAACAATACTTCTTTGAATTCTTTCTGTCTTAATTTTGACCCCGACTCTATTGGTTAGTTCCTGATTATAGCCCTCTCCTCTCCTACCTAAGGCTAGAGGCACCAGCTGTGACAAGGCGTCGACCCAATCTAGCGAGAAGTGAAGATCCTTCTTTTGGTTCCCCGCATGGGTATCGGATTAGACTGATAGCATTATGCTTCCAAACATTACTACTTCAACCTGGCTTGGAGGAATATGATAGGAAAGTTTTAGAGTCTTGGTCGGACTTTAATGATTGAGACTGGCAACATCTAAACCAGTGGTTCACTTGATAAGATATTGACCTACTAAGGTCTTTTATTGTGATTAGGTCGGACATCAATCCGGACCGGAAAGTTTGGATTCTAATGGTATTTTTTCGGTGAAATCCGCCTATGAGATGTTGAGTAACGGCAAAGAAGTGGGAGGCAATATGAAAGCTTGGCAGCGCCTTTGGAAAGCTCCTGGAATACCGAGATGGAAGGACCACGGGTGGCTCGCTCGGCAATAAAAGTTAGTAACAAATGAAGTGCAAATGTCAAGGGGACTTAGAAGTGATTCGAGATGTGATCTTTGTGGGCATGGTTCGGAGACTACTTTACATGCGCTTCGCGATTGCACTATTCCCCATTTTGGCAAGCTATAGTTCGGCCAAAAAAAAAGCCTACTCGAAAAAGGTTTTCGGAAAGCCATCTCTACTTTCTCTCCTAGTCAAGCTCATCACACTCGAGTGTCTTTAAAGCCGAAAGCAGCTTCTTCTCAAGCAACTGATTCTGTTCTTCCAAGTAAGCTTCTTCTGCTAATGTCGGCGTTACAGCCGGTGACTAGTTGCCCTTCGCCGGTTAGGTCCCCTAGTATGAAAATGAATCTTCGCTATCCGGAAGTGCAAGTATTGCAGGTAGGTCTTGAGAGGAGTAGGCCTAAGCCTAAGGGAAAGCATAGAACTGAGACTGCCTCAGAAGCTAAGCGCCTCGAATAAAATCCCCTCTGTCCTTGACCGGCTTGGCTCTGACGAGTCCTTGGTAAGGTTTGGAAAGAGTCAGGTGCTTGGGGCTTTCTGACTTGAACAGACAGGTTCTGGAGTTGCTTCAGGTTACACGAGCAGTAATAAAGAAAAATTACCAGATACGAAGACTGGTGATTAGCCGAGAAGCACCATCTAATATTTAGGGCTGTGAAAGCACTAAGAAGAACTCTTACAGGGAAATCTCTAAGAAAGAAGCCTTAGAGGTCTTGCTCTTCCTCTTCGGAAGCACCTGTTCTTGTTTCGACTTCCTTGAAAGTAGTGTTCTGTTAATACAAGAAATAGAAAAAAGCTAGGGTACCTAAGATTGATTCTTAATATTCATACTAGGGGTAACGAAACTGGAAAGTTTCAACTCCTTTCCCCTTACCCTTACTGCTTGATATGATTCATATGAATATAATTCTCGTCGTGATCCAGTTTCTCGACGAATCGAACCAGTCTTTTCCTAATAAGACAAAGGGGTCTTCCCAATACGATACCGAAAGGCAAAGGCGAAGTCAACAAAGAAAAAGCTTTCTCCAGGGAATGAATTCCTTTACTGGATTGGTTGGAACATTTTCCTATCATAGGCAGCTGGCAAAGCCATCTTTGATCGCCTACTTCTGCTCGTACAACAAGAATGCCTTTCTTTATTCACCCTCGGAGAACGGAACTTGCTCTAATCCTTCTCCTTTGATCCACAATGAATGAGGGCTTCCGCCAAGGTCGAGACAGAGGGGGATAAGTCCATTCTCTGGGAGTTACAGAAATGTGGTTTGTTTTAAGGCTCCCAGCTACAAGGGAGGGGATATGCATGATGACTTATGATTGTTATTCTCTCGACCCTCTCGCCAGCAATATCATCCTGCAATCTCCAACATCATAGCTATCTCCCTGAATTGGTTCGTTCTCAAGTTATGGCTATGGCTTCTTTACTTTAGAATAGAATCCATTTAGTTTGTAGTGAGGATCAGGTTGGCGACCCTATCCTATGTTTATGGCTATTGTGCATCTGCTGCATCACCAAAGGAAAATAGGCTTGTATTGGCTTTAACTAGCTTTTTCATCTTTCGAAGCCCCTTTCATGTGATTTTAATCCCCTTGATAATTGCTTTAATAATAAGCTCTAAGCCGCTCCCTGAAGGGTAGGTGCCCCCGACGCTATACTAAGATAGGAGGGATTGAATTTTTCTTCCTTTCCGCCTTGGTGATTGAATGGTGCCCAAGCGTTGTAGGTAGGTTTGGAAAGGCCCTCGAAGTGGCTTCTCTCAGTCGATACTTACCACGACTTGTAGGAAATGCTGGAAATGAGGCTCGCTGTAGATCAGCTAGAAGCGACCGGAAGTGCGCTTGTACATAGGACCGGAAATAACAAAAAAAAAAAGAGCAAAAAAGTCAAAAGGGAGTGCTCACGCGTAGTGATCGGTCGCCTAGAGGCTTACCTAGTAGAGGCAATGAACTACAGGAATGCTGCCTACAGAGGAGGCTTCATTCGCTTCAGATGTGGCTCACATAGCCTAACCTGTGGCGACTTAATGATTGCTTCGGTCTCCCGTTATGATGAATACGGGTCCGAGGGTTAAAAAAAGAAGTTTAAGCAAGCTTGTTAATATGTTGTTTCGGCAGCGCTCCTCTAGGGAGGGGTAAGGTTCCCTCACAAGATTGGATGGAAATGCAGCTAAGTAAGCTGCGCGGAAAAGCTACCCATTTCGGTCGAGCCCCATGTCAACAACACTATTAAAAAAGGGAAGAAACTCGAATGAACCAAGTCCTACCCACTTTCTGGGGAACGAACGATCAGAGATGCCTTCATTTTTCCAAGGAGAATGCTACACGAGCCTTTTGTTTTGGCGAATCCAAAAAGGAAGGAGCTAAGTGATAAGAGAAGGTATAGTTCATATGGCCCCTACAGAGCGCAATTAAATGAGAGAGAGTTCAAGTTAAGGTGCTTCCTGCTCGCATTTCCTCAAGAAAGGCTGCATTACGACAATAAGACCTGACTCTAGAAAGCATGGATTTGTCATAGCTCCACCAAAGCCCCGCATGAGAAGGTTACCCTGCCCACATTGAGTTTGCATGCAACCTCCTAACACCTTCAGATTCTCAAGGCAAAAGTTTCATTGCTAGGTTTTCTCATGGGCT